CCTTGAAAGTATGGTTAGAAGACATAGGAAATGCTCGGTAGTGTACTTTCATAACTTTGCCCATTTCGAGGGTATTATGCTCATTAGACATCTAGTCAGAAATCATAACTATAAACTAAAACCTTTAATGAGGAATGGTGAACTTAAAGTATACTATTCTAATAGACATTGTATCATTTTCAGAGATTCATTAAAGCTTCTTCCTCGAAGCTTAGAGTCTTTAGCTAATGATTTATGTCCAGAGCTAGGGACTAAAGGGAGTGTTGATCATTCAACTGTTGGACTTCTTAATCTCAAAGAGCGGAAAGAGGGATTATTGAATTACTTGGTTCAATATATAAGACTACTAGCTGGTGTTATGCTTAAAGCTCAGGAAATTATTTTATCGGAATTTGGGGTTGACATAGTCAAAAAGATCACAATCTCCTCACTAGCTTTGACTATATTTAGAAAGGCTTCCTACAATGATAAAACCCATCCATCCAATGAATATTCCCTCTACTAATGTAGATTCCTTTATTCGTCGCGGATACTATGGAGGTCATGCGGACGTTTATATTCCCAAAGGAAGTGATCTCCTGTATTATGATGTTAACTCACTTTACCCTTTTGTTATGAACCAATGCCAATAGGCAAACCTAAGTGGGTTGGGGATTTACGGTATTACGATTTAGATAATTTATTTGGCTTTGTAGAAGCATACATAGTATGCCCTGAGGGGATAAAAAGACCCCTACTACCTTATCGCTGTACTGAGCGTGGTGTTCTCCTCTTTCCAACAGGTACTTTCTTTGGAGTTTACTTCACTGAAGAGCTCAAACTAGCCCAGTCAATTGGTTACAGAATCGAACCACTTCGTGGGTACCCATATGAGAAATGTGATGGTTTATTTAATGACTTTGTTGACACGTTGTTCAATGCTCGACTACTTGCTAAGCAACAGGGTCATGATGGAATTTTGTCTACAAGATTCTCATGAATTCACTTTATGGTAGGTTTGGTATTAATCCAAAAACCAGACGGTAACTGAGATCTGCAACAAACAGAGACACGATTCATTGCTTAGAAAAGAGGGGTTTATATCTGGCGATCTTTTGACCTATAACAAATACTTCTTTTCTTACTGGTCTGATCAGTCCTCAGAACTGGATTCTGACTGGATCCCTAGGTTGGCGGCTGTACAAATAGCTGCAGCAGTAACTGCATATGCTAGAATGTACATGTATCCATTCATTTCGAGGGTGGATTGTCACTACACCGATACAGACTCGGTGGTGTTACAACACCCACTGTCCCCAGATGATATAAGCAGTGAGAGCCTAGGTAAGTTCAAGTTTGAATACAAAGTAAAGGAACTTTTAGTCCTAGCTCCTAAGAGCTACTGCATATGGAAAAGTCCCTTCATGTCTCAGTAACAAATTCATTTAGAATAAAAAAATAAAAAAGAAGTTACGTGTTTATAAGAAAGTTAGTGAACATGTACTAGCTTTCCCGACTTCAGAAAAAACGGGTGAGAGTAATAACTGATGGATTTTGGGCCTATACCGAGCCTGTTCATATAAAAAAAATGTCTGATCTCTGTGAAAGAGTTCGATTATTCATGGGGCGACTCGAGGCCAAACTCGATGGAAAGAAGCCGCCTTGATGACTGATTTTTCTGAAGAATAAAATGATAGATAAGTATGCGGATTACTTAAATTAGCTGCTATAGCTAGGGCCTGCTTAGAAAGTGGAATGCTGAGATATACCTGTAAATAAAGCAAGCACCCGGGAATAATGATATTGAGGGCCCGCCCTAGATTACCAAGTTCCTCTTGGAGGAGGAGGTACCAGAGCACTATCTTCGGAAGGAGCCAGATACCTAGACTTTGTTTCCAATACTGACTTCGATAACAAAACAACCAATCATCACCTAGCGATAAAATGGCTGCACGGGTTTCCGTCCATCAATCCAGAGCTCAAGACAACCGCGATACTTAAATCGCTCAAATAGCCACCTTAGACGGACACAGCCATTAGAAGAAGAAACTTAAACTCGATGGAGTACCCTAAACCAGAGATCCTCGACAAAGAAAGTCCTGATTCGAGGAACGGAATACAGGTCCATGATAGAACACAGACCGGTAAGAGAAAAGAAAGTAAGCATAGTCTTCATTGAACCGGAAGAACAATTCGATTTTCCGTCAACAAAGTAACGCAGTGAAAACTCATCAGATCCCTGTTTGGGACTTCTTCTTCATGTCACGAGCAAAAGGGATGAACAAGTACCCCAGTATACGTAGCTTTGTGTAACCGGGGGAACGACTGTTGAGTCAAAAAGCAGAGTGAGAAGGAAGTAGACAAAAGTCGTGATTTCTTCATTACCGGAGCCTTCTCGGGTAGTCTACTTATGACATGGCTCGTTCAGAGGGCTCTTCGCGCTGTCTTCAATATTACTATTTGTCCAAACCAACCAGTAGTAGAAATTAAGAAATGGTAAGATTGGAGACTATGAAAGACCCGTTTGTTTACCAATTCGTCAACTATAAAGAATTTGTTACGAAATGAATGAGCAAACCAGCAGAACCAAGAAATGGGAGGGATGGGGTTTAAGGATTTTAAATTATTTAACCTCCTAGCGAGACAAGCGTGGAGAATGCTGCAAGAACCAGAAAGTTTGAGCGCAAGGGTGCGAAATGTATTTCCCTGATGAAGACTTCCTAAGAGCAGAGTTAGGAAACCGACCATCGCAGATTTGGGGAGGAATATTTGAAGGGCGTGATGTTATGAAGCAAGGTTTAATTCAGAGGATTGGTACGGGGAGCGACACTAGGATCTGGACGTAAAACTGGATCCCGAGGCACTTTAAAATGACGCCGCTGTGCCCGCGGTCCAATGATCCACCTATGTTTGTGTCGGATCTTATCCATGCTGCAACCAGGCCGTGGAATATGGAGGTGGTTAGAGAACATATGTATGAGATGGACGCCGAAGCAGTAGCGAACATTCCCATCAGTCATGTTGCCCAGCCGGAAAGAATGGAAGAGGATTTTTCGTATCACATTCGTACTGACTTAACAGGATCCGTCTCCCATAGTAATATTATGACAGTCTCTCTTGCCCCTTCGTACTTACTTGCTTGAAACAGGAATTTCTTGGTGCTCAACTGCTTATTCTGCTTTTCCTGGTACCGGTATAGATAGATAGAAAGCGCATTCAATCGAGAAAAGGACCAACTGATCCACCTCTTGACTTTTTGGTTTTTTATTCGGCTGTTTCAGCATAGGTTGGGTCATCAAGTTGCGGGTCTCCGGTTGCAGGCAGGTCCGGTTGCGGGTTTTGAAGCGCCTACCAACTTAATTGTGATTGAAATGACGATGGCAACAGGTTTCGCTTCTGCAGCGGGCATATTATCAGCATCAGCCATAAAATCTAGAGATCGCAATGCGTTACCCACTTTTGGATCCGTAAAACGGGGAACTTCAGTCGGGCACTCCACAGAGGGACTTTCCTGAATTCGTGATACTAAAAAAAAAGTAAGCCTTCCATCATCCCTATTGGTATCGGTTTGGGCCACTACCCGGAACCCTGCCAGAGCCCTATTTTTTATTTCTTTTAAAAATTTACAGTCTTTTTTAGAACTATGGATTCTGAAAATCCAGTATCGACAGGCCTAGTTCTTTTCCTTTGCTTATGCAGGGCAAGAATTTGTCGAGTTCAATCAGTACAATAAGAAATCAAAAGTATTTTGTGGGTCAGGCGACACCCAGATTTGAACTGGGGATAAAGGATTTGCAGTCCCCTGCCTTACCGCTTGGCCATGCCGCCAAATCCGATCCAAAATCGAGAAAAATCTTATTCATCCACATTCATTTACTAATTATTTTTCGTAGGAGGGGATTACTAAACCCTTTATTTTCTTTTTTTAGATCGTCGAATCCCTTTGTACTTATCCCTTTCCAATTCCTTTTAAGAAATTCATTCCTGTTTTTTATTGGACCCTGTTTTATTCTCTTCGATTGATTGTATCTCAAAACACACACTGCTTAAATACCTTCTCTTTCTATTGAAAAGAGAAAGTCACAGACTGACAAATTTAGGACAAATTGGAACCATTAACTATATTATTTGTTATTATTTGTTATTTTAATAATATTATCTATTTGTTTTGTTAGTAGTGAACGGTTCTAAAATGGGTATTGTATCCCCAATAGTGTTTCCTTAATGGCATAACAAAATCAAATTGATTTACGGCTAATCAGTATCAATTATAAAAAATATAAAATTATTTCTCAATTATCAATATAAAATAGATATGTAAACCCCAGAACAGAAATTGTTACACAGATACCGAGCAAGAAAACGGATGCGCTAGGTGTTTATTCTCTTGGAAGCAAGCCAACTCTGCCCACCCAATTCTATATATCTATCTTTCTTCTTACTAGTTAGATCGGAGCCGACACAAGGAATTGGTCGACGAAGCCAACAAGCAAGGTCCACAGCGCATTAGAAACAGGGCAAGCAAAGTAAAGAAGTTAGTACTTCGCTACTGGACAAGGCTATTATTACAAGTCCAAAAAATACGTTACTCACTGGAGCGATGATTGATTAAAATTTGCCTAAAGATCGTGGATTTACATAGGCGGCTCACAAGGGAAAAACAAGGTTAAATGCCCCAGGGATTACAACCAAAGTTTCAGGTGTGATCTTACAACCCCTACTAAAGCAATAGGACTCTATTTCCAACTGATGAACTGTGTAGTGGAACTACGGGAACTAGTAAGCCTATAAGTGAGAGTGATTCTTTCCCCAAAATTCCATAAGCTATCAAACTTCCTTGGTTCCAATCCAATTCATGATAAAAGGAATCGAATATCATATATAGTAAAGCAACAATAATGAAACGTGTGCGTTATAGTAAAGGCAAATTCCTTTGCCAACGCCTACGTCTTGCTTTCAGTATCATATATTCAGTAGACTAGACTTTTCTATGTGAATTCAAAGAATATCCTATCTAATAATGATTTCACTCTAGATGAAGGTCCTGTTATAGCTAAAGCAAAGCAACCGTGTCAAGTTTGATTGTCCCGAGTGGCTATTTCAGCGGAGCCTATCCCTCCTAATGTGTTACATCCTGGCCATCTTTTGCTGTCCTTTATTCCGAAAGGAATTCCTTTTATCGAATATCCCTGCTCGTACTTCGAAGTCGGATTGTCCTCCCGGCGGTTGCATCTAACCTGCTCCCAATCTGATCCCTATCCTAGTTCTGGCTCCGGCCCACTTTCATCAGCAGATCCTGCCTTTGTATTTGACTCTTGAAGATATCAACTCATACGCCTGCTCCACCGATATAGCTCTCTTCCTCCACTTGTTTTACGGATTCACATACTGGTTGGTATGTTCATCAAGTTCTCGATTACTACTTACGGTGCCCACTGACTCCCTTTAATGGTACGCAGTCCCTGCCAATTTATCGAAAGAAAGTGCTATCCACTGAGGGGCAAGCGGAGGAAGTGCAGAAATCGTGTATCCGTCTTATCCTCGATGGAGTACAGTGGCTATAGAAAGAAAGGAAGAGTTCGATTGCTTGGAGAAGGTATTCTTCTTGGTCGACGGGACCTCCCCTCTTCTTACCCAGAAAAGGAAACTAGTCACTTCTTGCGGAATGATAGATCCGTTTGTCTTGCTCTACCTAAGCAGGATTGAGTACGATGATGCTCCCTACCTATGTGTACCTCATACTTTTCGGGCTAGAAATGCATTATAGTTAATGGAACTATCCATTTTGGTCGATCTTGATTAGTAGATTGCCAACTTCTTCTTCTGATGATAGGAATCTTCCCTTTATTAGGTGGCTATAGCATAACGAAACAAGTAGGTTATTCTTTACTAAGTTGGTTCCTCGGCTCGATTGGTAATGCAGAAATCACCTGGGCTTGCAAGCTATGTGATGTGACATACCTGGCTCAGCTCAATCCTACGACGAATACCTTCCTTTCCTTAGCGGAACAAACACTCCTATCTCCTGCTAAAGCTGGATGCGCGCCGGCACACGGGCCAAAGAGGACTAAGGAGAAGGGATGCCATACTAATAGACAGGGCAAGCAAAGCAAGGCAAGCGTTGATGACTCTCGATTGAAAGGTTAAGAGAAGGATGCGCATGGCACGTGGAGCTAGCGACTTCGCGTATGTCTTATTGACCGAAAGTAAGGATAAGCAGAAGAAGCAGGAACTTCTCTTCCAAACCAGTAGCCCTTACTTTCCTACCATCCAATCTGACTGAACTGAATCCGAATCCTAAAAGGCAAGACCCAAACCACCGGTCGATCAACAGTTCTTCTTTCACTTCCATCTCTTGATACCTGTTTTCTTGCTTTTCTTACCACTGCTGTAGTGAACCGCATCTCTAAGCACCGGGAGTCGTGAACCGCGCACAAGGTCCTTCTTAAACTCAAAATAATTGTTCTGGGTCACCTTGGCTTTTGTGTTCAGTAGTTACTAGGGGAAGTTGCCCGGCTTGGTATCTCTCTTCCCTGTAGAAAACCAATCACAAGTCCCTCCTTCTTGTAAAAGGAAGGTTCTATACTTCTGGTTATGCCTGTTATCTTAACGGTCAGTTATAGAAATCTTGCTTATGGCTCTCTAGTAAAGAGGTGGAACCAGATTATCTACCTTTGCCTTCCCCTGTGATTCTTAAACTAACTAATGGCTAACTTGCAACTCGATGTTACTCGAGCCAAACTAAGTGTTTTCCAGGACAGGCTTTTGCCATAAGCTGATCACCAATGTCCGGCGCCGTTTGAGCCGCGCGCCCGGATATAGCTAAGAAAAACCCTTCTTCCGTGTCAAACCAAGAGTGGAGCGAGGGCGGCGAAGCGATTGATGAGGATCACGAAGCGGAGCAGTCTCTAGAGTTGTGCAAGAGGGATCAACCCATTTCCATGAGCAACGGGATGCCGCCAAAAGAGAGAGGAAAGCAGATCCGGTTCTGACCGTCCGCTCTGGATCAGAAGTATAGGTTTGAAAGAAAGCAGAGAAGGAAGTTGTTCCGTGTTCAACCAAGAGTTCAACGCCTGAATGGGAAGCTCGAAGTGCTATGCTTGTTCCCTTTTCTCTTGTTCTTTTCTTGCTTTATTGAATCGGTTCGTACGAAGTTGAACGGTTTAAAGAGCGAACCCCTCTCTAAGTTCACGAGCAAACGGAACGGAACTGGTTTGGTTTGGTTTCAATTTTAGAGAAAGAGAAAGCAGATCCCTGATGCTTGACCGAAAAGTGGTAACCCTTCGGGATCATGTTCGGCTTTGTTAGGCCAACTGGTGGGTAGTAGCTGCAGGTCCTTTTTGAAGGGGTTTATATATCCTATTACTTTGGATCAAGTTCTTGAGTTAGACAGCCGGAAGGGATGGTTTTGGGGTGAGAGAGAGGCCACTGGAAGACTATCTCGTTTAGATAGAGATAAGAGAGCTCTACATAAAAAAGATTTCACTCAGTACAGTAAATGCATTTCGCTTACAGTCACTCACTAGGAAGGGGTTCTAGTAACGAAAGATTCTTTCTATGGGTAGGCCACATTTCTTATATTCATTTCAGTGCTTTTGGTCTTGGAATCGCCCATTCCCTCTTTAGTTATTCAAAAGTGCCGCTCACTCGCCTTAATATCTTAAAACGAACCCGCGGTCGGTAAGCGTTATCACCAGTCTCAAAGCTCCTAACCAGCGTGCTACAAAAAACAAATAACCCGATTACCAAGGTTTAGAGGAATTCCAATAACCCCCTCGTGAAGGACGTTCGGTGCTCTTTGTCACTTTGATGCCGTACCCGCAGGCAGTTATAAAAGATCATAAAACCTAACAGTTGCAGTTCTCTATGCTGTTGGTCCGGATTAGTTGGCTTCCAGCCATCCCCATCCCGTTCTAGTGCTTATTCCTACGAGCCCTAATAGAAGGCATTCCACCGGCACCGACGCTAGGGAGGCAGGTTTCAAGCCAGGTTCAATCTCATTAGCCAGCAACAGTAAGAAAGTCTTCTGAGAATTCTCCGCAAGTTTAAGTTGCCGTCTCAGGATTTACCCAAGTAAGGCGAATGAAAGAATCAACATTCCTTGTGGGTATAGATATAGGTGTTTTCTCATCGTAATAATATTTCTTTCTAAAGAGAGCTAGTGCTAGCGAGGATAGTGTAATCTTATCCACTATGTCTATCTCGTATAGGCACCAGTAAATGTCTTGAGCCCTCTGCATTATTCCACCCAACAAGTAGATGTCCTGCTTCATATATTAAAGCAATTCTACCTTCCTTGCAACTAGATCCTTTACAAAAGACAAGAGGATAAGATATCAAAGGCTGGCTTACCTATCTCCTTTTCTTAGCTAAGAACAGAGTAGAAGGTATCTGGCTATTGCCCTTGCTTGACGCCGCTAAAAGAGTTCCAACAGATAAATCCTCCCTAAGTACTGGCATCCAAAGACCTGGGGTAGTTGATGCCTAATTCAAGAAGAATAGATCTCATCGAAAGAAGCAAAGAGAGAATCCAAATCCTTGCATCTCTAAGAGCAGAGCTCTATATATGCTTTCCTAGCAGCTGGGGATGAAGCCAAGGAATGCTTACCAAAGCGAAAAGAACACGACTTGAATAATAAGCTCCAGTGGAGCAGTAGCACGATAAGTCGATGTAGAAAAAGAAAGCTTATGGTTTGTTGCTTTCCAACAGTCAGAACAGAAGGATTTAGTAGAGGTAGTAACAGAAATGTTATTAGTGTGCTGTAGAAGCCAAAGAACATGTGAGGAAGCCCCACCGTTGCTTGTTGGGCTATAAACCACTTCTTAGACGGAAGAGCGGCAAGCAAGCCTACTCAAGTACCTAGCACTCCACAACCCATTAGTTGGAAGGCAATCAGCAACTTAGCACACTAGAGCATACAACGACCTTTAGCAACCTTTTCTCGAGCGATACTCTAGTAGGTCTTACCAGCCGTTGGACACGTACTCCTGCTACCAAAGCTAGATAGGAAAGTGAAGATATGATCCAACTACTCGATAAAATGGATTTTCTATAATTATGCTATGCTTATTTCCACTCTGACTATTCTACCTCCTGTTCTCAATGTCATAGTCAGAATTTTCCCTTACATCAGATGTGCTAAGCATCACGCTTGCTTCGTTAGACCGTACGGAACCCAAGAGAGAAATCTCCCCGTTGTTCGATCGTACTAAAGTAAAGTACTGCTGCTGCCGAAGACTCTCTCTTGTCAGAGAAGAGGGTGTGTAACTAAATCAATGACTCACCTTATATATAATAATGGGCTACCTCGTCTCAATAGGTTAAAATCAAGGTCTCGCCCCTTCCCTCTATCCTAAGATTATCGTAGTGGTTGATGAGATGAGAAACGAAGTGAGGTCAAGGAAACGTGATTCCAGGTACGCCCGTTCCTCTACATCGTTTGACTATCAAAGTCAGGTCAAATGTAGGTGAGTGTTGCTTCTCAGAAAACGCGTAGAATAGTCTCATTGGCCCTCGTCAATGGGACAAACGCGGAAGTGTATGCGTTACTGTACTGGGAAGCTAGCATTTTGTCTTGTCATGGAATCAAGTCTATTTGTTCGAATGTTCTTTTTTTTCGTTTCGTTGGGTAGAACCCACGTCTCCACCAAAAAAGTCTCTCCAATACAATAGAAGGAGAGCGGAGCTTCAAAAGATGGAGTTACCCTAGGATGAGATTTTTAAATTTTTTTTTAAATGAGCGTGACACCTATTGGGTTGCCTGTTATGTTCCAAATGTAGGTTGGACGAATTTTATGGCGGAGCGCCCCGGGACCCGCCCCATTATGCTCCTCCTACGGAGTGCCCCATGGCCCCGATGAAAAGGAGGCAATTGCATAGGAACGCACTCGATAGGGATGATCCTGAAGTCCGTCAGCGGATTGAGGATACCCGTCAGCAGGTTGACGATTTTTTCGCCAGCAACACTAATAATTTTGATTTAAAAAGTAGATTCATCACAAACGCTCGATGTGATGCTGCGGAACCATGGCAATTAGGATCTCAAGATGCAGCAACACCTATGATGCAAGGAATCATTGACTTACATCACGATATCTTTTTCTTCCTCATTCTGATTTTGGTTTTCGTATCACGGATGTTGGTTCGCGCTTTATGGCATTTCAACGAGCAAACTAATCCAATCCCGCAAAGGATTGTTCATGGAACTACTATCGAAATTATTCGGACCATTTTTCCTAGTGTCATTCCATTGTTCATTGCTATACCATCGTTTGCTCTGTTATACTCAATGGACGGGGTATTAGTAGATCCCGCCATTACTATCAAAGCTATTGGACATCAATGGTATCGGAGTGCGCCTCTTAACGAGGGTGATTTAAGTGCAACGAAATGTACCGGTGGTTCGCGAAGCATCTGGCTTACCGGTCATCTCCCATTCCCGTCGTCGAGAGACTAAAAGAACTATAGCATGCCAGAAACGGGGAGTTGAGGTGGTTAGACCTATACCCGAAATGCTCCCAGCATAGGAGCCTATGGTTCCATTCTTGTTATTGCTGGAGGTACACATACCTCTTCTCGGTGTGGTGGAGCGATATACGAAAAATAGATGCTAAGCCTGCAATGTCCGATAACGGGGCTTCCGTAGTGAATCTATCGGCACCACAGCAGTGGCATACAACTTTGGACCTAAGGGCCGGCCCCGTTACCTTTCGGAATGGGGGATCCCCGTTGGCAACAACCACGGTAGTAGTTGCGGAACTACTGGGCCAAGAGAGGACAACCTGTTGTTCCTGCTCCTCCTTCTTCGCTTCGGGGACGGAGGTCCTACGGTAGGTAAGAGCACGCACAAGCACTTGACCGAAGGGGACCAGCGCTTCTACTCCTCCACCGAGGAGCCGTTCTTGCGAGAAGCAAGGGATGTCGTGAACGGTGGGAGGTCAAAGAAAGAGAATTTACCTCTGAATACAGTGAACCTATGATCTAGATAGACTCCGTCCTTTTTTTTTAGATAAGGGTGACTCAAGAGGGGTGGGACCAGCTGGCATAATGCAGGCTGGAACGTGGGAATTCGAGGTCTCATGAACGAGTTTTTTTTTCGTGGACAAACATACTTTCCGGTCAGGCCTATGGAGGATCCTTTTAGATCTACGGGCCGGCCGTTCACATGAGCATAGGGAATCTATACTCGAGCCTTCGACTTGGCCCCTGACAGGATAGATGAGGAATCACTCTTGATCTGATTTATAGGGGCCTACAACTTCGCCAAAGCCGACTAGCATCCCTTTCGCGCATTTTTCGAACAAAGAAGACTACTAAAGGATCGAATTCGCTTTCCGTGGTGAACTGGCCGTCCCATACCTTCATTTTGTCTCATGTGTGTTGAAGTCTTCCTCGGTTCCAGCTTCACTGATGTAGGTAGGGCTGGGCGAGAAAGGGTCCCCTCTTGCCTATTAGTAAGCGGGCCTTCGATTCCACCGGGGTCTTACGGTCTCATGGGGGGAGAACTACCTAACTAAAGAAGAATAGCGCTCTTTAAAAATAAGAGTAGGCGTGGAGAGCTTTTTGCGGGGAAACTTGCAAGTCAAGTTTGGGGGGAGGCGGGCGTCGACCCAACCTTATGAGTATTCGGACTATAACAGTTCCGATGAACAGTCACTCACTTTTGACAGTTATACGATTCCAGAAGATGATCCAGAATTGGGTCAATCACGTTTATTAGAAGTTGACAATAGAGTGGTTGTACCAGCCAAAACTCATCTACGTATGATTGTAACACCCGCTGATGTACCTCATAGTTGGGCTGTACCTTCCTCAGGTGTCAAATGTGATGCTGTACCTGGTCGTTCAAATCTTACCTCCATCTCGGTACAACGAGAAGGAGTTTACTATGGTCAGTGCAGTGAGATTCGTGGAACTAATCATGCCTTTACGCCTATCGTCGTAGAAGCAGTGACTTTGAAAGATTATGCGGATTGGGTATCCAATCAATTAATCCTCCAAACCAACTAAACCGGGGAAGCTGAAGCGGAAATGCAATTCTCGGGTGAGGGAAGCTCCAGGAAGGCTTCGCTCGCTCGCTCAAAAAGCTCTAACGCTCGTTTACGAGTGGAGTGGCCCTTATTGAAGTAGGGCGAGGCCTTACTACACGAGCTCGTAAGTCAAGCACGGAACGAGCCTTGTCTACGAAGCTTCGCTTCATCATCTTGCTTGCTTCTGGCGAAGCTTAACGCACTATAACATAGGCATGCATGATGGTATGGTAGGGTCCAAAGATACTTTTAAGGCCGACCACTACATAGGAGCGATAGGAAGCCAAGCCGTCAAAAGGAAAGGCGAGCAGCCCTTATTGCAATAGCAAACGGCCTACTTATAGCCCTATTTATACCCTTTCTCGAGGAAGTCCACCTTTTTAGGTTGGTAAGTCCCATCGACTCATCAAGGTTAAGTAAGCTGTCTATCCGTCTGACACCGTCGACTTCATCGCCTTGCTCTAGCGCTAAGAAACTCCTACTGGCTGGGTTTGCTTGCTCGCACGAGGGCTATAGGCTTGTGGAGACAGGATACAGAGTTTGCAAAAGGGATGGAGCACAATAGCAAAAGGGTTAAAGGATTTAGCGTGGGCATTCTGCTATAGATCGTATAGAAAATCCGTGGGTGACATCCTGGTATTCCGATTGTCCTAGCGCTAGCACATCGATACCCTGCACCGGGCCCATTCGCGATGGGATCAGGGTTACTGACCGTACGATCCGACCGGGATAGCATAGTGAGGCGACAGACAGTAAGAAAGAAAGACTGCTGCAGGCCCGAAGACTACTACCAAATCTGCGATTGCCTGGAAGGGCGGCTTACCACTTTATCCATATGTTCCGGGAACTTCAACTTGGCCGGAGGGGCGGGCACTAAGATCAAGCTAATCAGGTAGTCTTTTAGTTTGATTTGTGGCGCATTTCGGCACGAAGTGCTGGCTTTCTTCCTTCCACCTTCCTCTTGTACTCGACTCTTCCCGATCACTCCCCGACAAAGGCTTGCTCGTCTTCGTCATAGTCCAAACTCTTTCTCGTGTGACTGTGGTGCTTTCTTGAGCGATGACTTGGGAGGGTTCCGGTCACCCCTACCCGGGCAGACAACCTCCCTCATTCACATCAGAAATGGCAAAGATTCCATTTTAAAAAGTAAATCGTCGTCTTTTTTCGTATATATAAAGAAAACGCAGCACTTCGATCATTGTGTCTGAATAATATAATAGTTTTTTTGTCCCTTTCGTTCAGTGGTTAGGACATCGTCTTTTCATGTCGAAGACACGGTTCGATTCCCGTAAGGGATAGGTACTGATTCCTGCCGGCAGTATCATTGCTGAGTTCACGCTGTCTATCTGTCTTGGTCCGTCAGCTTCCTCTCTCGAAGCAAGACGAGATGAGATCACCACTGATCTAAGTAATGGACTGATTCCACTCTCTTTTCATGAAGAAGAAAAAATCGACTAATATAATATAATATAATATAATATAATATAATATAATATAATATAATATAATATAATATAATATAATATAATATAATATAATATAATATAATATATAGAAGAAGGCTCCGTAATCAAGTGCTCGCTGTGAGAAGAAGATCTACAGGCATGTACCCATTTCTCCCTGCAAAATAAGTTTGAACCCGAGTGAGTATGGACCATACGCTCATCTTTCTTCTCAATCTCACCTCTACGGAGAGACCTATCCTCGAAATAAAGGACCGTAGTGAGGATCGATCCCGGATAAGTGAGTCAGTGTAGGGACAGAGGCTGATGATTCTAAAGGCGATTTCAAACTACAAGATGACTTTATTTGAAAACGGAATCCAAATATCAACAAAAAGATGAATGGAAAGTCTTGTCGATATGAATTGATCTTCAACCCAATGACAATGCTTCGATTTCGATCTTTACTTCTTTCTTGGATGCCTGAAGTTTGTGTTCGCATTTCATCAAAGGAAAAGTGGGCTGTACCTACATGAAGAAAATCGTGTAAAAGCAATATCTTCTATTTGACTTATCTAGCCGTGTCTTGTCTTGCGCATACTCGGCTCGGTGAATGGTTCATCTTCGATTGGCATGGTCCTTTGGATGTAAGAGATCTCGTTTGTTGGCTGGGCCCTTCCATGAGTTTAGATCTCTATGTATGAATCTCTTATGAAATCCCATACTTTTTCTTTTCAGAACGATCAGCATACTGTGTGACTTCTGCGTGACAGTTCTTGCATTTCGTTTGTTGCTTTGCATGCACATTTAGATATTGGAAAGCGAACTTAATTAGGAATTTCATAGATAGAGAAGACGGAAAAAGAGAGAGACTGACTAACTACCCGGATCAATGCTGATTGACGACTGAATAAATAGCCGGAAGCAACAACTGCACGAGAGAAAGAGCGGATCCAACTAAGGAAATGCAGTACCTGTTCTGTCGGAGCTAATCATGCAAAGCTAGCGTAGCGCCAGCCGTCGAAGTGAATGAATTCGAAAGAACGAAGAAGTAAGGAAATGAGACGACTCTTTCTTGAACAATTTCATAAGCAGATCTTCCCCTCCACACCAATCACGAGTTTTTTTTTATTCCTCTCGTATATCGTCGTCACGCCCTTAATGATAGGTTTTGAAAAAGATTTTTCATGTCATTCCCATTTAGGTTCGATTCGGATCTCTCTGTTGTTTCCCTTTCCTCCCGAACCTTTTCCTCGAAATGATAAAGAATCTGGTACACTCGAATTGTATTATTTAAGTGCTTATTGCTTGCCAAAAATCCTACTTCTACAATTGGTAGGTCACCGGGTTATTCAAATAAGTCGTGTTTTCTGTGCTTTTCCCATGTTACAACTTCCGTACCAATTCGATCGATCCGGAATGGATCGGTTAAACATTCTATTAGGGAGCCCGGTCTTGACTCTTCTGTGTGGTATTCATTCTCGTTCGGCTCTTGGAGTCACATCCAGCAGTGGTTGGAACAGCTCGCAAAATCCAACCACTTCACCTACTTTATTGCCCCCAACCGTTTCCCGTACCTCTATAGAAACAGAAGGGTTTCATGTTCTTTCATCGATTGGGTATTCCTCTCCTTTTGTATCTCTTTATCCAATTTCGGTCTCGATTAGTTCACAAGATTGAATGGCCAAGTCATGGAAAAGCCGTTATTCGATTGTTTTAAAAGAATGTTGAGCCGGGCCCGGGTATGTAAGTTCAGCGATGTACAAACAAGGGTTGATTTTACTTCCGCACCTAGGTTGGGGGTAGGTGAGGGGGGGGTTCTATTATTGAAGAATAAGGAAGAGGAATTCCAAAATATTACACGGAATAGACTCATCGCACCGGATCAGTCTCTTAGACGGGTGAGACTGATCACACCTGATCAGTGATCAATTCTGGCACAATTCATTTACGAGTTATTTTACACAATTCATTTACAAGCAGATGACACACAATTCATTTACGAGCAGATGATACACAGGTAATTTACGAGCATAAGATACACATTTAATTTACGAGTTTGTGATTTCTTCTCATCTCAAAAGTAGTGCACAGCATTCGTTGAAAAAAGGAATGCGGTACAGGTAGATCGAGTAGGGAAAACAGTATCTATGATAGATTCATTCGCTTAACGAAGCAATTGTAAGAAAATAGCCATGGATCAATGAGATAACAGCTTGACAGGAGAGGAGTGCAGCTCACCATTCATTTCCGATCCTACAACGGTACTTCCAAAGGCTCCTCGGCGTGCGAAAAATAATAGTTGTATTGGCAAGGCATGAAAGGGATTTTATAATGCTATCCGAAGACGAATCGGAATACGGAACCGGAAGCCGTAGCCCAGAACCTTAAGCAGGAGCTCATAACTACTACGAATGGAAAGATTCCAGCTATTGAAGCTTAAAAGAACAGAAGAAAAAGATAGAGAGGTTCAAGTTGATGGAATCCAAATCTTATGCTGATTCCTTTGATGTTGACATATTTGAACTTTTGACCACTTGATCGATATACCAATTCCTGAAAAAGAAGAAGATAGTGTTAACCAGTTGGAATGTCATGAAAGCACTTACTTCCGAGACAGCCTGTCCTCGGCTATTTCATTATCAAAAGCAAGTATTGGTTTTAGCCGAAACATGCGCATATTCACTTTGACCACAGCCACCCGAAGAGGATTCGAAGAACAATTTCTATTTCATTCCTTTGGCTAGGAATCGTAGGTATTGGTGTACGTATATTCGCTCGTGTCTCGTAGTCTCGTCTATCGATGAACGGAAGCACCCCCGCGTAAACCCCCTTGAGGCCTAAAGGGGATTTCTTTCAGCCAACATCCAGCCTTAGTGGCCCCTCTCTGATAAGGTTTAAAAGTTTTCAAAACGAAAAAAAAAATGACAAATCTGGTCCGATGGCTCTTCTCCACTAACCACAAGGATATCGGTACTCTATATTTCATCTTCGGTGCCATTGCAGGAGTGATGGGCACATGCTTCTCCGTACTGATTCGTATGGAATTAGCCCGACCCGGCGATCAAATTCTTGGTGGGAATCATCAACTTTATAATGTTTTAATAACGGCTCACGCTTTTTTAATGATCTTTTTTATGGTTATGCCGGCGATGATAGGTGGATTTGGGAATTGGTTTGTTCCGATTCTGATAGGTGCACCTGACATGGCATTTCCACGATTAAATAATATATCATTCTGGTTGTTGCCACCAAGTCTCTTGCTCCTATTAAGCTCAGCCTTAGTAGAAGTGGGCAGCGGCACTGGGTGGACGGTCTATCCGCCCTTAAGTGGTATTACCAGCCATTCTGGAGGAGCAGTTGATTTAGCAATTTTTAGTCTTCATCTATCAGGTGTTTCATCAATTTTAGGTTCTATAAATTTTATAACTACTATCTTCAACATGCGTGGACCTGGAATGACTATGCATAGATTACCACTTTTTGTGTGGTCCGTTCTAGTGACAGCATTCCTACTTTTATTATCACTTCCGGTACTGGCAGGGGCAATTACAATGTTATTAACCGATCGAAACTTTAATACAACCTTTTTTGATCCAGCAGGAGGGGGAGACCCAATATTATACCAGCATCTCTTTTGGTTCTTCGGTCATCCAGAGGTGTATATTCTCATTCTGCCTGGATTCGGTATTATTAGTCATATCGTATCGACCTTTTCAAGAAAACCGGTCTTCGGGTATCTAGGCATGGTTTATGCCATGATAAGTATAGGTGTTCTTGGATTTCTAGTTTGGGCTCATCATATGTTTACTGTGGGCTTAGACGTTGATACGCGTGCCTACTTCACCGCAGCTACCATGATCATAGCTGTGCCCACTGGAATCAAAATCTTTAGTTGGATCGCTACCATGTGGGGAGGTTCGATACAATACAAAACACCCATGTTATTTGCTGTAGGGTTCATCTTTTTGTTCACCATAGGAGGGCTCACTGGAATAGTTCTAGCAAACTCTGGGCTAGACATTGCTCTACATGATACTTATTATGTG